GAGTGGTTACGTCCAGTATGTCCCCCCTTATTCCCGACATGCTATGGTGCCCCGGGGTGGGTAGGAGCGGGTCGAGTCCGTATCGCCGCGGAGCAACAGCAGCGTCCGGATCTGATCTATCTACTCGGCAATTCATCCGGTGACTTCACGGTCGCCAAAGAAGCCCCAAGAAGCATAAAACATTTCCGATGAGATCCATGGAGCAATTCTTAGATAGCAAGCACTAGCTCCCGGTGCGACTTCATAAAAAGCAATCAAAGATAAGATCGAAGAGAATGAAACGCACGTGGTGGTCATTATAGCGGTTCCTTCTGATCCTAGAAAACGTCCGAAAAAACCTGCAACGGAACTACCGAGCAGGGGCAAAAATACGATAAGTAGATACATAAGATCGAGTGTAATCAGACAACCAAAAATCAGACAATGAACTTGACTATAGTGGCAGCCTGTGATTGAGATTGAGCGAAACAGACGGAACGCGTACCACAAAAGCAGACGCCTCTCATATTTTTTCGAGGTCTAGGAAAGAACTTGACTTTAGTATTGACTATCCCTTCCTTTTTGGATAAGATCGTTCCATCATTTAAATTTTAGGAGATTCAAGATTCACGTTACATTAGCCTTTAGCCTTTCAAACTTGAAATTAAAATTAAAGGCATTTTTTTCTTGTATTTTTAGGAGTCGATCCTGAAGCGCTCTTTGCGCAGTCACGTCATTCCTCCTCCGAGACCGAGAGAATAATCTCTTACGCTTACGCTTCATGAAGCGTAAAACACGGCCGCAGACATTCGATAATTTTTTCTTTCCCCCCAATCGTCTCTTGCAAGAGATGGGCTTTATAGAATCGGATGGCAAAGCTAAAAGAGAAAGACTAACTAACACTCTCCATCCTTTCTTATATTATATACGCTATTTGCAGTGAAGTGCCTTATGCCGAAAATTGTCTTGCACATAATCGTCTTCATCCCATGCTGCTTGACGGAATGCCTTCTAGAACGAGAGTGAAGAAAGAAGGGAAGATCATGTCTTTTTTCTTCATATTCTCGATAGGATTGGTATTTAGGGGCGCGCATTCTTCCTCTCTCCCTTTCGCGGGTAAGTAGATAGTCGGTCCCTTCCCTGGCCCCGCAACCAAGAGTCACTCGTCGAAAGCTTGATTGACCAGGAAGACAAGCAATAGGAAAGAAATCCCAATAAGGAAAGCCATTAGCCAGCAGGCAAGTAAGCGAGAGCGGGTAGTATGAACTAACTGGAACTAGGGCTATTCAAAGCATCGAGCAGTACAGGAAGCATCTAAACATGAAGGGGAATAAGCAGCGCTCTTGGCTGCCATAGTTGTTGTACGAGTAATAGGAGGTTGAATCAGAAGAGGACAAGGAAGATGACATCGAATAGGCTCTGGGACTGATGACGTACCCTTCTTTCAGGCAACCACTTTCAAGGCCTAGTGCTTATGGTTCTTCATACGAAGTTTTCCACTTCACCACGGAAAAAAAGAGCATTTATTGGATTTCTTTCATTGTGTTACTTTGGGAGGTGCTTTTTCTTCGTTTAGTTTCAATCTTAGCTATCTTGTTGCCAGCTTTTTTGTTTGTCTCATAGCAGCATGGCATGTCTCATCATAGCTGCATTATTCAAAAAGGTATGGCGCATCATATAGAAGAACTGATGACGACAGGTCTTCATTCAACCTTCCTTATTTTTTCGAGACAGGATACAGTCTAGAGGTTATGAGTCAATCAGATCAGAGAGGACAGGGCCTGTACTGCAGGAAGCTTTCTTCAGATCTCTTTTTATCGTAGTGATCCACAGGTTCAGGAACAGCGGGCAGAGATTCAGAACTGGAAGGGGTACAGAGTCTACAGGTCTAGCATCTCTGACTCTTGGTAGGCTTTTGTGGATCTGTGTCTCCCGAGCAGGTGTTGTAGAAGGAGGCTTTCTCTGTTCACGACTCCGGTGATATTGAATCAGCCTTTGGCTTTAGCACGTCTTCTCTAGCGTCAAGAAAGCATTACTCAACCCTTTGTTGCCAGCAGACAAGCATAGCCGCAGCTCCTACGGGCTAAGCCTCATCGCTTTGCTTGTTCTCGTTCGATCCATCCCCTTCGACCCTTATCTCCTCGAGGTCTAATGATGGGATGCTGGAAGTGGGCATCTCCACTTCACCCCTTTTCTTCTCAACAGCCTTTGAAAAGGCAAGAGGAGGGAATCTATGCTTTAGGTCGTAGTGGGGTAGGCCCCGCACTATTGGTTCTTATAAGAGGTAGCTAGAGGAATAAGGGTACTACAAGCCTGCCTTTTCCATTCCTCGGATCTCTTCCCATCCATCAGTGGTTAAATGACAGGGTTCGGAATGGTCGACAACCCGCCCAGCAGCTTCCCCATCACCCCCTCCAGGGCAGAATGGCACCTCTTGCAAGATTCGTATTCTTCCCAGCTCCCAACCTGCCCTTCGCCAGTTGGAAATGGAGGCAAGAGGTCGCCCAAACCCGTGTTTTTTGCTTGAAAAGGACCACAAATCTACTTTACTCGGGGAGGGTGGAAGGGAGAGGCGTACAGATGAGAAAGTAGGTGTCACGCGTACTCATTTTATCGGTCTGTACGCTGAAAGCGAGAGGAATGGGAGTGGCTCTACTGTTAAGAAGATAAACAGAATTAGAGTGACCGCTTTCTTTCATTTCGGAATGTGGGACAGAGGTTCTCGCTTTCAGAGTTTAGGTACAGGCCCATAGAAAGGAGGGAATAGGCCATGACTTCATCTGCGCTAAATCCCTTGCTTGTTCGTTAGCGCAGTAGTTTGATTGCTGAGGGAGATACAGGACGAGAGGACAATGGTTGAAAATAAATAATAAGAAACAACATCGTCCGCTACTCGGATAGGAGAAAGAGAACTACAAGGATAGCAACTAAAAACTAGACTCCGAGAGAACCACTTTTCCCTCCTTCCAATTCAAACTAAAATCCATATGAAAATACACAGCCAGAAAAGAGAGTTATTGAAGCTCAGCGGCCCTACAAAATACAGTATCAGGATCCAAGGAAGACCGGGGCGAGGCTCTTAAACATGTACCACAACTTTAGGGTTCCACGGGCGTATCCACACCTTCGGTGCCTAATGATGGAGTGCATTTAACCTTAGACTCCCTATTGAGAAAGTATGTATATATTTACCATGCTCTTTGAATAGAATGAGCCTAAGCCTCTGTGTCCGGCTGCGCCTCCTCATAAAGTACGGCTCAAAGGCCGCTACCCGCAGCTATAACAGCTCCTCCGCTACCTCTTAGGTCCATGACTCAAAGCCTGTGCACATGGGATAATGTTCAGTATACACCGTCACACGAGCAGCTTCACTTTTTTAGGGATCTACCGTCGCCGCAAGACCCCTCTTATTAGCGATAGCTGCACTTTGGTACCTGCACTCGTAACCGCAGGAATGCTAACCTAGTAATAGCTACCAATGACCGCCGTCTTGTACAGCAGGCATCTCTTTTTCATTATCTCACTTTCCCCTAGTTCCTTGGCCCCCTCAGAATGGTTACTGGACAAGGGCAGAGCGAGCTATACTCCCATAACATGTACAAGAGTGGTATGATTGAACTAAGCTACTTTATTAGAGGCCAGGTAGTGTTCTGTCATCACTTAATGCAATTTCCACTTTTCATAATCATGTGTAACCCCCTAGATGAGATAGATGAGGATATGAAAGTCTTGTTATTGGCTAGCAGTAAGTAAGAAGCTTGCTACAAGATATAGTATGCACGGGAAGGTGAAGACGATTATATCATCTGATCGGTCACTTCCTGAGAGTAAGATTAGACAGTTCCATTTAGTCGAGATGACTCAGGAAGAGTAAGATCCTCACTCGGTCGTGACTCGGTTTACCAATCGAAGTCCTCCGCCTTGAACTTCCTGCTTGACTCGATCTTGAATTTCATTATGGAATTCTCCCCCAGAGCAGCGGAACTAACGACTCCTACAGTTACTAGAAAACAACTTGAGAGTTTTTCCCGCACCGATCTGACTTATTTAGAAAGCTAGAACGGAGAGGGAAGACCCGGTTCAATATGGTTTGCTGGTACAGAATCCGTTGCTATTGGACTTGGCAAGTAAGCCCAGAAGGAAGAAGTCGTAGCTGCTACCGCTCCGTGGGCTTCTTCTTCTTCTTAGTCTGCTCGAAAGGAATCGAGAGTCAAAAGAAAGAGAATATAGTATGACAGAACCAGTAGCTTTGAGCTTGAACGTGTTTCAGCTCTTGTTCACGACCCAGCTGCTATTGAATCAGCGTAAGGAGATGTCGATGAGGGTACAGTACAATAGATAAAATCATTCGCTTTGGTTCAGAGCTTGAATCAGAATATCCTTCAGTCACCCCAGGTGAGGAGTTCGGCTAAGCCGGAAAGATAGATCTAGTTTAGCCTATTGATTTACACTTTAGAACTGAAAGAAGCCGGTAGCAAAGGAAGTGGCAGCAGTGCTTTATAACAGCTTTTAGGTCTAGAGATTCATCCCCTAGTCTGTGAAGAAAAGGAGCTATTGGAGAAAGAGAAGTAGGGGGGAGACCCGGCAACAAAGTCCCCGGCAAAAGTCAAGGCCTACCCTGGCGATAAAGAAAGATCAGGCTCAAGGCCCATCTCTTTTTTATAGGTAAACGCAAGCCAAGAGAGAAAGGATTCGCCATCCTCTTCGGTAGCAGGCAGTGCCTTATTGGGCTTGGGCGGGCTCTGTACCGGTTGATCAGAGCTTGGATCATATTCAGTGAGAGTTGGTCAAGTCCTTTATATACATCATTTCAATGGTGGCCGGTACCGGTGGGAAATTCAAATGCTATACTTTCTTTTTTGTTAGAGTTTAGCATCCCTTGCTTAGTTTCCATATCCCGGTCAAGGCTATCAACCGATTCATTCCTCTTACCGCTGGTATTCTTTCTGCCTTTATGGTGTTTACGGGGTGGGACTCAAAGGTGTATACCTTCCCTGTGCTTCGAGCTATTCGCTATTCTAAGGCAGTCTTTCTTCTCGCTATTCTAAGGCAGGAGAAAGATGGCTCCATATCACAGCTCTATGCCGTAAGTAGATTCAGAGGTTGAATCCGTCTTGTCATATCTCTTCCTCCATTCTCTCTCTTTGTCTAATCGAATGAGACTGAACCCTTAACCCTGGGGTGAATCTGACGCAAGCAAGGAACTGGTCCCCCTCGTATGACCGTAAGCTCAAGGGGAAGCTCGTGCTCATCAAGAAAAAGACTAAGATCCGCCAAAGCCAGGGCTTTCATCTTTCCAGAGTGACTCCTTTGTACCGATCCGCAGGGGAGGATGAAGTCAGAAAGGTACCTAAATCTTTTCTTTGTATTGAAAGGGAGAATAGCGGAGTACCTCAGAGTTGTTGTACAGCCTAAGGAGTTACGGTTACCTCCTATCGGGGATAAGCCCTCCCGCCTGGCCCAAGATCTCGTACCGGCCTTTCCCGGAATTCATAGAGCTATGTGCTCAAAACTACAATCCCTCCACCTCCGCTGTCACAACCAACTATGCGACTCTTGGCCAACTCGAATGATTCACCATATCTGTAATGCCCTCTGGGCTCATCAAAGTTTGACTTGCCACTTAATCTATTTCTAGTTCGCTATAATACGGTCCCAGTTGCTAGTTTCTTAATGAGGGGAAGGAATAGAAAGAGAAAGATATGGCCCTATGTGCTGAGAATAAGAGGAGCCAACAAACTGAAAAAAAGACCCGTGGGAGCCCCAAGCCTATCTATGTAATAGTATCAACTCTTAGAAGATAGTTTAGCATCACCCTACCGATGAGTCTGGAGGAAAGACTGGTGAATCAGGCAACCCCTCTACTATGTAAGTGTAAGTAAAGTAAAAAAAGAAAAAAGCAAAGCTTTCAAGCTCAATTCCTAGCTGCTACAGCTAAATGAAGGGCTACTACATTAGCTGTAGCTAGTACTTCCTTTGCTTTAGCGTAGGACTATGTTGAAGCGGAAGCTCTCTCGGAGCAGATTTGCCCGAAGCGCCATCTGGGCTTTCCGTGTACTCATAAGGACAATTGTCTCGTCGAGGTATATGGGTTGAGCCTTGGTGCGGAACTAAGTTTTCGAAAGCCTTTGTCTGGCTTCGGGAGGAAGATAAGAACCTTTATATCACAAAACTCCTCTTCCTATTGATCTGATCATGGATTCACCGGGCTTTAAGAATTCCTTATGAAACTACCAGTAGGATACGGGCACATCGAGCTATGAAACCCCGTCTTTTTCACTTTTTAAAAAGCTCTTTAAGCAATCCAAAAAGAAGGAAGAAAGCCAGCCAAGAAGAGAGCTAATAGCAAAAGCTAATAACAGAGGAATCACTCTAGTTAGGCCTTTAGCCAGGAATAGCGCCCTTGGTCTCTCGATCCAGAGCTCATAGTAGGCGAGGGAGGACGGACGGGAAAGCTAACTCACTTATGCAGCTGGAAGGGATCCTGCTTTGGGACAATCCACAAATGGAGACTGAGGAGAAGGAGCTGCCAGCCCTTATTCTTTATTCTTTCGATCGATGACCTCAATACGTCCCCAGGGGGAAGACAAAACCCCGCCTTTAACAGCATTAGAGACCCTTATTACACTGGAAGGTAGGGAAGGCAGGAAGCTTTGGGACAGCAAGAAAGCAGATCCATAGGAGAAGGAAACGGAACTCCCCTTTTTAGATAGGGAGAAAGAGGCAAGGCCGGAGGGAGATCTCTCAATAGAAAAAATCCGGCTAGTCAGGACGGGGAGGCAACCGGCCTAGGGTATTATGCCTTGGAGACATACACAAATTACGGATGAGGTTTTTCTTCCAGCCCTTATTAGCACCCTGTCGATCGATGCCCCTACGTCCACCAGGGGAAGACCCAAACCCGCCTTTTTAGTTAAAAACAGACTGAGGACGGGGGCGGGAAGTCTCGTCTTCTTGGGAGGGAGGTCAGTAACAGACCCTCTTTGACTACCAAAACATTAATTAGGCTGAAAATAAATCCAGTCCCAGAGTTGCTCTCCTTCCGTCAAGTGAAAAGATTTTCTTCATTATCGACCGCCCGAAAGTGGTTTACATGGTTATGAGGGAAACCGGTAACTGGTGAGACATAGTAGTCGAAAGTCTCCGTACTGGTTGACTGCAAGAAGTTCAGCAGAAACCCTCCTCGTTGAGGATCGACGGAGTTGATCTAGGATAGCTTGCCTCGCCTAACAAAATCATACTTGAGAGAAAGGAAGCTAGGGGCAGCAGGGCAGGAGGTGCAGGTACTTGAAGACCGTGTCTATTTAATCATTAGCCGCAGGCATCCCAATGCAATGCTTAACCACCTCAAGTACTAAGCCCCACTTCTACTTCAACCTTCGTGCCTAAGGGTAGATAGGATCCGGGAGATGGGGATGGTGAGAGGAGGCCTTCCCGCCCGCTAACCGTACCACTAGCCTTTACACAGCTGATTAGCCTCTTGGCTGGGCATTTCCTTCCTTCGTTTCTGTTCCCCACCCGGTCCGTACCTGCCTGTGTACTCCCCTCCCGGGGTCATAGCTCTTGATGGCCGGGGAATGGATTCAATGGTTCTAGTTCCGCCTCCAGGGGTTCTTTTAGAGGCTAGCCAGCAGATGGAGAAATGGATAGATATGGAGATGCAGAGTCAGAAGGCTTAGCTTATTGCTTTGAACCTTCGCTTCCACCGGCTTCGAGGCGGAAGAACTCGCCCAGATCCAGTAGTTGCTCCTAATGGCAGGTGATATGCTTCCACAGGTGTTAGAGGAGATGAATAGCTTGCCCTTCGAGGCAACGCCAGCGGTAGAGGGAGAAGTCAAGCAATTAGATCCAGTGGCATTAGATGGATGCCTTTCGACTGGAAATGGAGATATAGCTCGAATAGAGGGCGATAGGCCCAACAAACCTTCTATTCGTTCCCCAACGAGTGGATCTGAAGGCACGAAAGGAGGACCTGGGCACAAAGGGAGGGGAGAAAGACCAGAACTTCACTCAGCCTCTTCTGAATATCTAGTTCCGTACCGTCAGGTCCCGTTTCCGCTCCTAGCGATTGAAAAAATTCACTTCTAAACTCTCCTGCTATTCATTCCTCCGCTTGCCAATAACCATTACTGTCCCTCTTTAGGGAAGGCAAAACAATGATTACCATTCCCCTGCCTGTAAATGCATCTAAGGAACCCCTGAGCTCTCCTGCTTCTGCTAGCCCATCTATTGAGAGAAAGTACAAGCCTGCAAAGCCCTTCCTAGCAATAGCAATAGTGGTCGAAGCCATCTCTTTCCTATTCCTTTTCCAGTGCCAGGCGAGGAAGCTACGAAGCAGCATCTGAACCTCCCCTGCCCGGGAGGCTCCCATCACTAGCTCCATATAGGCCCCATGGAACCATCCGATCTAGAGCGAGCCTCAAAGCAAGATCTTTCTCCTCCCTTTGGGATGCTAGCTATGCTTCTCACGGCCCTCGAACTATCAGGACGGACTGGCGAACTCGATCGTCGAAATGTATCTGCTAAGGCGTTCTTGGTGATCTCGCCCGGGGACGACTAGATAGAAGGAGGAGAGGGGGAATGCTGGATCGCTACAGTTCTATCTCTATCTCCCTCGAGCGGGGATGGGAACAACCAACTGTGTGTCATCACGTGCGTGCCACGTGGAGGCGGGGACAGGAGCAGGAGCACCGGTAGAGGCAGTAGCTTACCTTGAACCAGTCCCGGGGGCGAGGATAGCAGCGGAGCTAGGTGCATCGTGTGGTGATACAAATACGTATGTCCCCTTCCGAATCCCTATCACGGTCGCGCGGGACCGACCGGCCCACTTACTCAACCGAGTGAACGGATGGTGACGGGACGGAATTAAAAGAGTATACTATTGGATTTACCGGTACTGGATCGGCTGCTTATGCACCTGCTGGAGGGGGAAGGTCAATCAATAGCATCGACTGGCACCGACTGGACGGACTTTTCAACTGCTTAGTCAATCGCATCAACGGTTCTTCTACTGATGCTGAAACTGGGTGAACTACAGGTACTTACTGAAACTACTCGTGCGGGGAGCTGCTACTGATAATGCGCCTCCGCCTTCTGCTTGCTGGGTTGAGTGGGAGGCACTCCTATGTATGGATTTAAAGTTCGTTTTTCCCCACCCAGCGTAGAAAACCCCTAACCATCTAGGGGCGCTCCTGCGCCCTTACTAGTAAAGGGGGTCTGAGGTTCAGGATATGAAATAGAGCAACTTGACGTAACAGAAAAAAGCGTAAACCGAGTTGAATCATAAGATCGAGTTTCATCCCCAACTGAGGAAATGTAATTGTTAAGGTCGGTAACCTGTGGCTACCTCAGGACTATCTGACTACACTACTTGCGTTAAGGCGCTGAAGCCGGAGTTTGCTTGGTAGGGGTTAGCTTATTCCCAGACGAACCAGCCCAGTAAGAGAGATTCTCCCAGACACCAATACCTGCGGGAACTAGTAGCCACACTACGGCGTATGAGAAATTCCCTGACGGCTTCCTTTAACCGTAGGCTACAGTTGCTTCCTTCGCTCTTGAATCTACAACCATATCTGGTTTCGCCTGCCTTGCGCGAGACTACGCAAATGGAGGCCCTTCCGACACGGAACTAGAAACGGAAGTCTCTGGCCCAGACTCCACGGATTCAACAAAGTAACCTCGATCAACGTATTCAACTTCACCACCTGAACATTCGGCTAAAGATAGAGTTTCATCTGCAACAGAGTCCACCACAGCTGCTTCAACTCGATCTACTGATTCCACTTCACCTCGATCAACTGATTCCACTGTAGCCTACTTTTAGGAGCGCAAAGCAGGAGCTCTCACTTTCTATATAGTGTAGTTACGTCAGTTCCGGAGTTTGCTGGGCCGTAGTCTATTTCTTTCAGAACCTACGTTTGTGGGCCTACGTTTGCATTCGCTCCAGCAAGAAAACTGGAGTTAGTTAGCGCAACGGTGCCGAAAAATCGTGTAATAGAAAAGGGAACAGGTGCCGAAAGATCATGTAAACTGCTCACCCGGGCAAAAAGGATATGAAACAACTCGATCTGCTCGAACTAGGTCTTTTCACTTCGACTTCGCTTTCGGGTTCTTGCCCTTATATATCCGTAGTTGGGATCTCTATCTATGTGATTTATGAGAGCGGGTATCGAAAGGGGCAGATCTGGGAGAATCCTATCTTGCTTGACTGCGCTGGGAAGTCTTTCCTTAAAGCATTGATTTTACTTTGAGTATCAGGAGAAAAGGAACTTGATTTAGCTTGAACCTTGAGCCGTAGAAGAGGACCTTTCAGAAGGACGACTGGCTTTAGCCCTTGAGCATGGAATTAACCGAGAGTGAACCTATTTAACCTATTTAAAGGGGGATTCTCCATTTACTGTATCGTTGACTTTTCTTGTGGTGATGGGAATCTATATGGTTGATTGTTGTAGAAGTTTCCAGCCTCACAGGCTTTAGATTGGACTATGGAACCGAGCGAAGACCTTTGAGATGGATATTCCCCGGGAGAGTCTACTTATGAAATGGATCCGGATTAACCGCTTTCGACTGAGATGTAAAGTAACCTTCGCCTTTGCTTTTCGTATTCTATGCGGCTTTCTCCAACTCTAATCTCAGGTTTTTCCTTCTCTATTCACTCTATAGATTGATTGATCCACAAAGAGATTGTACCTACTTCAGTCTATAAGTTTACCCTGAACCCTATGGCACTTCGTTGCTTGCTCCAGTGAGCTACCTATTTAATGAAAGGGATATTCTTATCCTTTTTTCAGTGTGTGTACACGCTTGAAAGCGGAAAAGATGAACTCAGACTAATAAAAGGAAACGGAAACTTATCTTCTGTCCCGTGCGTGCAATTTGCCTTCCATATTACCTGGTGCAACCTAGACCACAGGAGGCTACCAGCCCCCTTCCTAAGGATCTGATCTATCTCGTGGGACTCACTCCGGAAGTCTAAACATTGAAGAGGTAAGGCTCTCAAATGCGAGCAAACCCGAGAAAACAAAGACAGACTAGTTCAACTATGAGGACTTCGAAAGAGTACGTACTACGGGTCAGTACTAAAGGCTTCGTTAGCCAGTTCTCCTTTGTAAACCCACCAAACCTAGTATCAACACCAGAACATATTCTATCTGAATGTCGCCACCGGACTAATTGACCGCCCTATCCTATTATCATTCCTATGATTAGATCGCCCACGGGCTAAAACCTTCGCCATCGCCCTAGACTGCTAACAAAGATTCTAACCCTACTGGATCCTACCCTTCTACTAAACCTGACTTCCCGCTTAAGAAGTACTCGATTCTCGTGCGAGCTTTGAGAATCAGTCTACCCCTCTATAACACAATCTTTCTTCTAGTCTTGCTTTCTCAAGCCAATCCTACGTCCGGAATGGGATTGGGTCTTATTTTTACGTCGAACCCTAGTTGTTGGTAGGCCGGCTTTTGATAGCAAGCCCTTGCCTGTAGGAAAAGTGTTCCATTCTGGGTTCGGAACTTGAACGCATAGTTTTCCTCCCCCTATCACGTTGATTCGGCAGGCGCTTTTTGCCCTATATAACCCAATTGAGCTAGCCCGTGCTACCGCCCCATCGAAGCGAGTAAAGGAAACTCTTTCTTTCTATTAGAGAAGATAGACCATTTACTGAGAAGAGAAATGACCATGAACCATAAGCCCAGACGTCGTTACCGGGCCTACGTTTGCTTCTGAATTCATACTCATACTTTCTGAAGCTCCATGGAGTACCTACTCCTCTATTGCTTCTTTCTTCTTTGAGCCCCCATTTGCAAAGTGTACTCATCCTCCGTTCCTCCGTTTGCCGCTTTCGAGCTGTAGTTCGCTAGCTCTGTTGTTAGATTAGATAGGTGTAGTCACCCCCTTTTTCTTTAGAATAATCTCGATTTGCTTTGTCTTCCGTGCTCGGGCTAAGCCCTTGCCTTGCTTTTCTCCCGTCACCTCTGGCTTGGCTATCTGCCTTTCCGACCAACTCATATGGTAGTGGGGACAGCTGACCACCACTTACCCTGGCAGGCTTAGACGAAGACTTTCTTTGTTATGGGAAGGCTTCAGCCTCTGTCAAAATTGCACCTTTTGATGAAAGCCCGGTCAATAGAAACCTAAATTTCTTTCTCCGAGCTGAGCTCCTAAGGCTAAGGCCTATGCCTGCTTAAGCTTGACCGAACTATATACACTTAGGAGCGTACTAGCCTGCGCTTCTGAGCCCCGCCGGGCAAATACGGGTAAAAAAGAAGCAAGCTGACCGGCTTTCTAAGGAAGGAGGGCTTCGATCCATTGTACCAAACCCTTGATTTTGAATATCCCGCCTCTACCACTTGATCTGGTTGGGCTGACTTCTTCGGCTTAGGTCCCGGGTCACAATCTCCTGCCCGAAATGACGGATCAAAGGGAGTAAGGGGCTAGCCTATAGGAAGAAACTACGACCCCGCCCACGGAATAAGTCCTGTGACGGATTCGAACGAATGCCCGGGCTAGCTTTAAGGTAGACTAGAGTAGTAAGAGTCCCACTTGAAACGGTTAGGGGGGCAAGACCTAGACCCACTCGATTGGACAAAACAAGACCTGGGTTGACATCCACGAAGCAATTCAAGTAAACAACAGGGTTGGCCACTCGGGGATAGACATGGTTCCTCAGTGACTCAGACCACCTCTTAGCTCAGCTTGGATGAGCTGACCCCTTCTCTTACAATACTGGGATTTCCGCTTTTGCTCTTGAATTCCATAGCCACTTCACCACTTGCTTAGCGTGCCGGTTAGTCTGCCATTCGCCCTCGTATAATGAAAGATTGGGCATCTCCTAATATCATTCTATATAGTTGGATTCCAAAGCGGGGCAATAGAAGAGTGAGGGGGCAAAAGACGCCAGCTTCCCGCTTCGTCTCACTTTGCCTTTAATAAGATAGATATAGAGACATCTGCCCTCGAAAGCACATTGAAGTGGATTGTCATTTTATTCGTGACAAGGTCACGTCGGGCGAGATAGGCATTTACCTGGATCAATGAATGAGGGGAAGCGTAGCACTGGCACTAGAGCCATCGTTTGAACTCCTTACAGAGAAATCTTTAGTACGCGAAGGGGGCCCTGGTTCATCAAGGAGCATTATCTAGTGCTTCGACAATGGCACCTCGGCTTCGACCCATTGGAAGCCAAGCTTGAGAGAGCTCTCATATGGGTGAACATTCCTTGGCTCCCAATGGAGTTTTGGGATCTGAGAATCCTCAAAAGAGCTGCAGCTGAACTTGGGATGGGAGGCCTATTCGGGTTGATGAACCTACTGCGAAGAAGTCAAGAGGCGGATTTGCCCGTTTGTGCATTGAGATGAATCTGCCGGTTTGGAACCCACCCGAGATCACTCTAACTAAAGGTTCTTACTCCAAAACCTTCAAATGCATCTATGAAGGTATTAGTAATCTATGTCTCGGATGTGGTAGAGTGGGACACCTCAAGGAAGACTGCCCCCAAGAAGAAAGACGGAGTGAAGGTATCTCAATCAGAGAAAACAGTGACAGCGCCAGGCCAGAGCAGCAGAAAGTAGAAGACAAAGACAAAGGTAAAGGAAAACAAATGATAGTAGAGGAAGATGATAGCGAGGATGAGAGCCCATTCTATGTAAAGAAAGAGGTGATTCTGCCTTAATACCTTAAAAACGGTCCGGAGGTGGCTAACGTGGTCGTTTAACGAATGGCTATAGCCCACGAGAAAAGTATACCACCAGTCGTCTAAGTACGGGTGGAATAGCTCATTGTTGAGGGTGCAGAACGTGGCAGGGGCATTGGTTAGTCCAAATCAAAAGGCATAACCAAATCAAACGCACGCACCGTACCTTGCTTGTCACACAGGTCGTCTTTGGCTCGTCTCCTTCCGCGATACGCACCTGGTAGTAGCCCAACCGTAGATCCAACTTCGAGAAGTTTAGTTTATCGCGCTTATTGATTAGGGCGAAGAAGTCTGCAATCAAAGTGGATACTTGTTCTTGATGGTTAGGTTACCTTGTTGAGCGCCCGATAATCAATGCACAAGGCTCCCGCTTCTTCTGGAATAAAACAGGGGGGCTCCATGTGGTGCCTTGGAGGCTGGAATATAAATAGGCCTCAATGAGTTCCTGAAATTATTTCCAGAGCTCAACCAACTCCGGAAGGGAATCTGCTAAACCCAGCCAATGCAGGGGGTTTGTTTGGCTCCAGGCTCCAACTCGATCTTGTGGTAGACTGCCCTCCTAGGGGGCACTTGGGCAACTAACTCGTGGGGCATGACATCCCCAAATTCCTCAAGTACTTGCTGCACTTCCTGAGAAAGAAGTCGTCTTGGTATTGGATCCGCTCTTCTGTTAGCATGAGCATGAATTAGATTCTATTAGTCTTCTTTATTCTTAAGAGAACCCCCCAACCGAACCATTCTTAAGACCACCAAGCCCTCTCGAATTAGTTCTACGATAGAAGCTTTCAACGTACACCCGGGGACAAATCTTTCACTCACTGAGAAGTTAAAACCTGTGACTATATCGTCCTGAAGACGGATGCGACGGGAAGAAGTGGCATTTGGAAGTGTTGCTGACTGAACATTTAGGTTTCGGCATAACAAAGCTTGCACTGTCTTCTCGCACTTAGGCGCACAGCGTGCCGTTGGTAATGATTCTACTACGGCGCCACAAATTTGCAAGCTGATCCTAAGTAATCGTTGTTGTTCATTGGATTCCGGAGGAACTACTTCGTTAGGATTGGGGAATTGCTGCGATTCTTCCTGAATAGCCTCGATTCTACCGTCGAGAGTCACTTTGAAAGTCTTACCTAAACTCTTCCGACTTAATATGATAAAGCCTATAAAACGACGAGCTACTATCATTTCTTCATTATAGATTGAGATCTTCTTCGAACTTGATGCACAAATAGATGGAATAGCAGCAAATAGCATCTTTCTATCCTGCATATCCGTGGAACTCAATCTCATTTAGAAACGTTATCAGCATCTATCTTTCAGCAACAGAA